TTCCTTTATCATTTCGTCCAACACGCGGAGCTCCTCTAATTCGAGGAATTTTTCTAAAAGATTCTTTTCTTGAATATCATTCAAAAAAGTTTCGGATTGCTTAATATTCCACCAATTAATAATCCAATATTCCAAACTTTTTTGAAATGATAGAGAGACACACCAGGGTAAAAATACTATAGATGCAAGATATATAAAAGGAATAAATGCTTTTTTTTTTTCCATTTGTTTTCATCTATAAATTGTTAACGAATCCATCGCGTTCATCGACTCTATGCAATCTAATATTTCTAGCAAACTTGAGTTCTATTACCAAGTATCGAATCCATGAATTGATTCTCTATTTTTTTTGTGATTTGGTAATTAGTCTTTGAATCTTGAAAGAATACAGAAAAAGAGTCCACTTTGAATTAAAATAAGAAAAAGATAGTGTTTCCAGATATTCCAATTGCTCAAATTCGAAGCAATTCCTTTCTTTCGATGAAGACGCGGCAGAGCCCCTTCAATTTTCAATTAATGAATATTATTTTGATTTCAAGACAAGACATAATTTGAATAATTCAATTATTAACGAAATTTTCATTAAGATATGCCGTAGAAAAATCGGATTGTAAAGTTTTTTTTTCCTATTTATTTTAAATTTCACTATAATCAATTGGTACATTCAAGAAAAGAGCCAATTCAGCAGCTTTTTGTTCAATTTCTTCTTGAGTCAAATTCTCATCAGTACGACTCAAAGGAAGGGCCCCCTGACCTCTGATTTCCAAACAAAGAATACGACGAGGATAAATGCCCTCTACAAGTTGTAGTCTAATAGACAGAATTTCTTTTATAAGAAATCGGAGGAAGATGCGACGATTTTTTCCAGGAAATCCCCAACGAAAAATACATACTATTCCTTCTTCTCTATCGAAAAGATCATAACCACTACCTACATTCCACGAAATTGTACACCACAAATAGGAGCTAATAAAGAGGCCTGCGATCCCATAGAAAGACATCACGATCCCCTGCGGAAAAAAAATGATTTGCTGAGGGGGAAATAAAGATATCAAATTCTTACCAAGATAGCTGGAAATTCCAACCAATAAGAAGCCCGATGAACCTAAAAAAAGGATAAATGCCCAGCAGAAATTACTTATTTTTCGAGATCCCGTTATAAATTCTACCCATATACGTTCGTTATAAGCTCTATCCATATACGTTTTGTAAGTTTTGATCGCCAATTCAAACTAGATCTGGTTGCATTTAAATTGAATTGAAAGAATACCCCAAATGCATTTTACTTTTCACTTTCCTTATTTTTTTTTTGTTTCCGATGGAACTCTCATCAACTAATACCATTCCAATGTGAATCTTTACTTTCAATTAGTTAGATCGAAGATAATAAGATCTACCCCTATGCCATGCCATGTTTCCACATGTGTAATTTCATTTCTGTTCAGAAGAAATCACGTGGTATACCATTCTGCTAAATGGATATTTGTGTTCTGATTCACGTCTAAGTTTTAAAAAATGAGATTTGGCCTACAAGATCTAAACAATATTGTTTTTTTGAACATGAACAAATAAAGAAGACATTGCCATTGCTGGAAGTACTAGGCCTACTAAAGGCACAAGAATAGAAGCAAGGTTGATATCTGTCATAGAATGGGTACCCCGATTTACTATATTGTAATTGTACCTGTTTGTTATATTTTTTGTTGTTGTTATTATATTAATTAATTAATTCGAATTCTATAGAAATGAGTATACCCTATAATAAGTGCAAGGAATGCCAAACTCACAAAAATCAGCTTTCTACATATAATTTTCTACATATAATATATGCTAAGCGACTTTATGATTCTTCATTTTTTTTCTTCTACTAATTCATCTAATAATTCAATATCAATAAAAAAAAGAGTAAATAAATTCTATTTTTTTTTTAATAAATTTCATTTTTAAAGAATTCGTTAGAATCTGATCCAAGAGGTATGGATTCCCGGAAAATCTCGTCGAAAGATGCAAAAAACTATTTTTGAATTCTAATTCTATACATATGTAAGAAGGGAACATGAGATTTGTTTTATTTGACTAATTTCACAGAAGGAAAACGAGGGGGTCGTTCTTTATTGACACAAATAGTTGATCCTAATGCTCGGCTTGATTCAAAGGAAAAAAAGCGTGCAGCTGAAATAACTCACTTAGAACGCCTTTTAAAAGATTACGTGGTACGATTAAATCGAATAAACCCTTATGAAATAAATATTCGGCTCCTTGGGAACCTTCCGGTACTGTCTTATTCAATGTTTGTTCAATTACTCTTTTACCCGCAAATGCAATGTAGGCATTGGGTTCGGCAATAATGATATCCCCCAACATACCAAAACTAGCTGTCACCCCACCAGTAGTAGGGGATGCAAGAATTGATACATAGAATAACTTTTTATTTGATTGATAATCATATAAAACCGACGATATTTTAGCCATTTGCATTAGGCTCAAGCTTCCCTCTTGC